AATAAAATAAAAAAAGGACTTGTGTTGGATTGGCACTACATAGATAATCTACATAGATATAAATATAATAAATAAAAAATTGTGTTGTGTATAGAGAAATAAATATAAATTAAATATAAATTATAAATAAGGAAGAAAAGAAAGAAATAGGAAAAATCTCGGGTTTATTCAATAGAGGTACAATAAGCAAGCTCGACCCTTGTTTGTTGGTTTGTTGGTGGAGTTCCAACGAAAAACCACCCAATTGGGGATAATTCCTTTTCTATTTATAGTTATAGATTTATAGATCCAGTTATTTGATCCATTCACTTGATCTTTTTTCTATCCATCTCATATAGAAAAGATTTTTGTCTTTATCATTAATCGTTATATGTTTTATAAAATATAAAAAATATAAATATAAAAAAATAGAAAATAGAATTTTCTAATTTATATAATATAAAATTATATAAAAATATAAAAAAAAAAATATGGGATCATATAGGAGCAATAGTAAATAGATATGAATAGATCAAGAAAGAGGGGGAATAGTGGAGAAAAATTTATATAAAACTAGATCTAAATATGAGTCACCCCCTCTTTTTTTTTATTTGATTAATTTGATTTCGTTTGATTAATGCGAAGTTCCTTAAATACTTCTGCCTTCTTTGAAATATCATGAACAGTTCCTGTAGGTTGAGCACCTTTTTCGAGGAAATATAGAATAACGGGAACATTTAAATAAGTTTGATTCTTTATCGGATCGTAAAAACCCACTTTCCGAAGATCTCTTCCTTCTCTTCGGGATCGAACATCAATTGCAACAATTCGATAGATAGCTCATTGGGATAGATGCAGATGAACAATACCCCCCCCCCTTAGAAACGTATAGGAGGTTTTCTCCTCATACGGCTCGAGAAAGAATGATTCGAATTTATATATTCAAATTAAAGCGGCAAATAGATCCATAAAATAATCCAATCAATTCGACTATGATTTAAGTCGTTTTTTTGTTCTTCTTTCCCGAAAAAGAAAAAAGAAAAATCATTCGTACTCATAACTCAAGTTGGATAATTCTCAAAGAGCTGAAAGGCAAATCCTTAGGCATTTCATTTATTGAGCTGTCTCTAACTCTTTTTGTTTGTCTCGTTTAGAATCTATTTTAATTCCTCATTTTGATCCAGTTGTTGAGACCATTGAAAATGGTGTTTCCTTGTTCAGGGATCCTTTATCTTTGCTTTGAATCATTGGGTTTAAACATTACTTCGGTGATCCTTAATCATTTTCAAAATGGCAGCAACATACCTTTTGTGATTTCTTTCTATCGAAAATCATACGAACGGTTGATTCCCGCGTGATACACTTTTGATCGAAAAGGTTTTACCAATTCCAACTAATTTTTTTTTTTTGATTTGTTGAAACTTGTTCGAATTAAACCCTTTCGATTTCTATATCGAAGATATACTTACGAAGTTGTTCCAACTTATTGATTGACACTAACCCTAGACCTTTGCCCCTGAGAAATGAATCAATACTTTCCTTTCTGCCCGAGCTCCATCATGTACTATTTACAACCCCAAAAGGTTGGGGTTCTAGTGGAACAGAACAAACTATGTCGAGCTAAGAGCATCTTTATTTCTTTTTTTTATAAAATGGCGGATGTAAGAATCCACAGCCGATCATGTCCTTCAAGTCGCACGTTGCTTTCTACCACATCGTTTCAAACGAAGTTTTACCATAACATTCCTCTAATTTGGAACCGGTATGAAATTGATTCAATATGGAATCATGAATAGTCATTGGCTCAATCGGTACATTGGTACATAGTAATCTATACTTTTATGGATAGGTAGGTATTTATATTTTATATGGAGAAGTCTCAGCAAGAATTTAGTTTAACCCCATTTATCGTATGAATGAAACAATTTATATTTAGAATTTATTAATTTAAGTTTTAATTTCTTTTATTTTTATAAAGAACACGAATAAACGAGTTCTTCGTTAATCTGCATCTTCAATAGATTGTTCAAGACAATCGCTCAGGAAAGAAATCCAACTCATTTTTTTTTGATAGAAAAGGCTCATGTAAGGTAAAAGTAAGGTTTAAGTCGTTATTCTTTCATCTGATTCTTATTTTGTTAATCAGAATCGGAAGAATATGGGCTTTCCGTATCTATCAGATAGACCAAACAATTGTCACTAGAGGTAATCACGGATATTTGATTTAAGGGATCGCGGATCTTTTTCCCCAAAAACGAAACGCCGTTGTCATTGAAATAGAACAATAACAATACACATAGGCATTGTTTCATTTTCTACATATTTTTGTTTTTTATTTTATTTCAGGTTCATTGATCTTTCCATAAATTCCATATCATCATATCATAAAGTAAAATGAATAGAATAGAACCCCCCTCCTGACTCAATTGCTACATTGATTTAGATTTACAATTATTCATTAGAACCAGACACGAAATACAAAAAATTAGGTTCAAAGAAAATGCATCTGTTACATATTGAACTTTCTTTTTTGTTAATGAGATCCGAACAGATATAAATATTAAAATTGACACCTTCCATTCATTACCGATTAACTCTTATCTACTCATGAATTCTCTGTGGATCCTGAATTCTAAACAGGAGGGGGCTCTTGGTACTAATTGAATTCCATCAATGGGATTCAGGTCCCTAAAACTGGGGTGGGGTAAAATAAAAAAGTAAAAAAAAAATAGGAACAACGATTTGATCGGGACGCTTTGGTTTTGTATCTAGACTATTTTGCTTTACCTAGGATCTCGTAAGAGGATTCCTTTTTGGTTTATGATTCAGGATCCACAGAGAATTAGTAATTTGGCTACCCTATGTTACTGTTACTTTAGGGGTAGGGAATAGAGAGGCTTTTCTTTCGCATTTCGACTCAGAATGCATCATTGATATATCAAATAGATATGGAACGTAAAGTTTCTCTAAGTAAATAACTTCACTAAACAGAAAATTGTTAAAGAAAACAATCTTTATTCTGATTGAATTGGTTTGCTCTGGGACGGAAGGATTCGAACCTCCGAGTAGCGGGACCAAAACCCGCTGCCTTACCGCTTGGCCACGCCCCACTTTGATTTCTATTCAACACTAATAAACAATAATATCGGTATTGGCTGTTCGTCAATTCCAGTCCAAATATCTCAAATATCTATGGAATAGGTTAGATTGTTGCTAAGATTTGACACACGTAGATGTAGAATTACTCTAAATTTATTGATCATTACATATAATTCAATTAAGATATTGTATGAAAGTATGATTCCTTCTATTCTCATTTGAGAATTGAAGGATTTTTGGTTGAGCGAGTTCAAAGAATCAAAGAAAAAGAAGAATTTTTTGGTCTATCTTACTTTCTTCATTTTTCCCTTATATCAATAACTCAATCAAAATACAATTATTTCCAATAACGAAATGCTTGTTATGCTTAATATCTTTGGTTTGATTTGTCTTAATTCTGCCCTTCATTCGAGTAGTTTTTTCTTTGCCAAATTGCCTGAGGCTTACGCTTTTTTCAATCCAATTGTAGATGTTATGCCAGTCATACCTGTGCTCTTTTTTCTCTTAGCCCTTGTTTGGCAAGCTGCTGTAAGTTTTCGATGAGATCTCTTTAGTCCTACAAACATTCATGATTTATTCAATAAAAAAAAATTCTAACAATCGATAAGTCAGATAAGTCTTACATTATGAACCCTCGATGCAAACATTGAAATTCTTGGATAGCCACAATAAATCTGGATCACCTCATTTCCCCATTCTGACCTCCTACTTCCAGTGAACAAGAACCCTATTAGGGTCCCCCACAATTAGATAAGATATTGTGGATATGAAAGAGAGTTTTGATAAAGAAAGAATCTTATTCCAAATGAATTTCTGCGAATGCCCTTTCTTTCTAGAAACTTTCTAGAAAGTACTTTATTTCTTGGTGTCAAAATAGGATATTAGAATATGTGGTATAAAAAGTGATAATCTATTCCCTTTTTCCCAAAAAATGATTTTGGAGATTGTAATGCTTACTCTCAAACTCTTCGTTTACACAGTAGTGATATTCTTTGTTTCTCTCTTCATCTTCGGATTCCTATCTAATGATCCAGGACGTAATCCTGGACGCGAGGAATAAAAAAAAATAAGGGATTTGTCGTTTTCCTTGCTTTATTTCTGAATTTTCTTATGATTTTCTCTATTCGACACATTTAACTATGAAAAAATCAAACATTAAACAAAAGGACTCGAGATTTTTCTTTCGAATTCGAAAGAAAAATCTCAAGTCATCAGAGAAACCGGAAAGAGAGGGATTCGAACCCTCGGTACGAATAACTCGTACAACGGATTAGCAATCCGCCGCTTTAGTCCACTCAGCCATCTCTCCCAATTTAAAAAGGAGAATGACTAGATTACGCATGACGTAGTAAAGATTGAGAAAAGTCTTTCTTTATTCTATCTTTATTATATACATACTTTATTATATACATATACCTATTATATATATATACCTATAGATATTTCTTTATAGATAATTTCTAGATAAATAGATATTAAGATATTATGATAAATAGATAATATATAGATTTTATATATAATATAGATAGATTAGATTTATAGAAGAAAATAAAAATTGATCTACAAATTTTATCAGCGGTTCCAGTTCCATTTAGATAACGTAATGGCTCGAAAAGGATATCTCCAATAGAAAAAAAAAAGAGTAAGGTAAAGAATACCTCTTTGATTTCGTCCGAAAGGTCCCTTTTTTATTCCCCCGCCTGGCCTGGTCAATACCTAGCCGGGCTGGCCTCTTTCTTGTTTTGTTCCAATGAATCATAGATCAAAATGATTTATTTTGATTTGATTTAGTTGATTTGAAATCAAAAATACTTGTTATTGAAGCAACAACAATAGGAACAAGGAATATTTCCATTCCTATGATATATAGGATTCTAATTATAATAGAAGTGTCATTTCTTATTTTATAATTTTTTTTATAA